GGTCTCAAAAATGCCTGAGCTACCTATCAAAGGGCTATGACAACAATTTTTCATGAAATCTTTCATGATATCCTGGAAGACTATGTAGATGACATAGTCGTCAAAACAAAAACAGCGGATCAGCGCTTAGCAGCCCTGACTCGAGTCTTCGAAAGATGCCGGGAGTTTAACTTAAAGATGAACCCCATGAAATCTGCCTTTGAGGTCCGGACAGGCAAGTTCCTGGGATTTATGGTCAATAATCGGGGCATCGAAATCGACCGAGACAAAATTACCGCCATACAGGAAATGCCACCACCAAAGACGGTAAAGCAGGTCAAAAGCTTCCTCGGAAAATTTTCGTACATCCGGCCTTTCATCCCCAACCTTGCGAAAAAGATCTACCCTTTGAACCAAATGCTGAAAAAAGACGCTCATTTCAAATGGAGCACGAAAGCACAGAAAGTATTCGAGGCACTCAAGCAAGAGCTTACAAAATCGCCGACGCTAATGGCGCCAATAGCCGGTAAACCTTTGATCCTGTACCTATTAGCTTCTAATATATCAGTTGGCGTTCTTTTAGCATAGCTTGACCCGGCGGGAGTGGAGCGGCCTGTGTATTATCTGTCCCGGATCATGACTCCGACGGAGCAAAGATACCCAAAAACAGATAGGCTATGCTTAGCACTCGTCTTCGCCGCCAAAAAGTTACGTCAAACCATGATGGCCCACACAGTCCATCTGCGAACAAAGGAAGACCCGGTAAAATACCTTCTCAGTCAACCAGCACTCTCAAGAAGGGCCGCACGATGGTTGCTCATGCTGTCAGAGTACGATATACAATGTGTATCACAAAAGTCATCCAAAGGCCAGGCACTGGCAGATCTGTTAGCGGAAAACCCGGTAAGAGCAAAAGGTCCAATTGAGACCTCCCTACCGGACGAGCATGTCTTGACTCTAGAAGACCTCCCGAAATGGACACTCTACTTTGACGGGTCCGCAGCCGCTGGATTAGGCGGAATTGGCTTCAACGGCAGCTCAAAATACGTCTTTATGTTTCTCCTTCAAGCTCGCTTTTGCTTGTACTAACAACATTGCAGAGTACGAAGCCCTTGTAGTAGGGCGCCATAGAAATGAAGATTCAAAATCTCACAGTCCACGGAGACTCCCAGCTCATCATCAAACAGGTACTGAACACCCACAAGGTCAAAGAACCCCATCTCATACCTTATGCAAACAAGGTGAAGCGGCTGCTCCAACAGTTCCCGCGGTTCAAGATCGAACATGTGGCCAGATCATCAAGCCGGCATGCAGACGCCTTGGCAACGCTGGCAACAAAGCTCTGCTCCATTGAAGGACAGCAAATTGACAGTGTCCACGTCATCCGGCGCGATCATCACACCCCCTTCGGTCCGGCAGATTCTCCGGCCCAGGAGACCCTCATGGTTGAAGAAGAAATCCCGTGGTACCACGACATTTACCAGTACATCACCACCGGCACTTTTCCGGGTTACGACCAAGAAGCAACCCGGGTGAAGCGCGCCTAGGGGGGCAGCGCGCTCGGTGACACTCTCTACAGGAGATCACTGGACGGCCTCCTTCTAAGATGCCTTTCCAAGGCAGAGGCCCATGCAGCAATGAAAGAAGCTCATGAGGGCATATGTGGAGAACATCAAGGCGGCAAGCGTCTCTATCAACACCTACTCCGAGTAGGATACTACTGGCCCACGATGCGCCAAGATTGCAAGCTATACGCCCGCCAATGCCCGGCCTGTCAATATCACGGAGACATAATTCATCTCCCACTGGCAAACATGAACCCGGTAGAAGCCTATTGGCCATTTCAGTGCTGGGGGCTGGACCTCATTGGCTCGGTCAATCCCCCTTCCGCAAAAGGGCACATATGGATACTCACAGCAATTGAGTATTTCACCAAATTGATAGAAGCCGTCCCCTTAAAACGGGCAACCGGCGATTTTTGGCCCTATTCATCAAGGAGCACATCATCACAAGGTTTGGAACGCCCCAACGCGTCATAACAGATAACGGCACTCAGTTCAACTACCACCCGGTAGAAGAGTGACTCGAGCGTCACCGGATAGAGCATGCCAACTCCTCACCCTACAACCCTCAGTCAAATGGCCAAGAAAAACAAAATCCTCCTCCGAATCTTAAGCAGATCTGTCACTGATTCTCTTAGGGACTGGCACGACCATCTACCGTATGCACTTTGGGCTTACCGGACAACAGTCCGCATGAGTACCGGGGCTACACCTTACTCCCTAGCGTTTGGCACAGAAGCTGTCCTCCCGGTAGAAATAGAGTTCCCGGCAATGCGCCTCGCTTCCGCAAACTTCTTACCATCGGACTCCGCAGCCTATGCAGAAGCCCAGCTTGCAGACTTAGACGCTCTTGATGAAGAACGAATAAGAGCATTACAGCATTTACAAATCTACCGGCAGCGAATGGCAAGGGCATACGACAAGAAAGTACTTCCCCGGCCATTCCTCGAGGGATACCTCGTACTCCGGCAAGTAACCAAACTCCGGGCAGGACAGCCAATGACCAAGTTCGAGCCTAATTGGGAAGGCCCGTACATAATTCACAAAGTGTACGGCAATGGTTGTTATGAATTAGCTGACCTCAACGAGGAGGCAATACCTGTACCCAAAAACGGCAAATTCCTAAAGTTATGGTACGGAGGAGCAAAATGAAATAAAAGACCATTCTCATAAGAAAAGCATCTTCATTAATAACTATAGCCTCCGGCCCATACATGCACTAAAAAAACAAAAAACCAAACAAACACACTAAGCATACGGGGCCGGCACAAACAAAACAAAGCATTAAAACAAAAGCCACTTCAGGGTGCTCCACTCGGTCACCCGACCTCGCAGCTCTCTCCGGGCGCAGCGAGCCCTCGCAGCTTCAGTCTCAAAACCCTCCACGATCTGCCGGGAGAAGCCATCTTCAACCGCAAGTAAGTTCAACTCTTCTTCCTTTTCAGCTAACCGCCGTCGAAGTGCTTCAGCATCTTGTAGGGCAGCAACCCGGCGAATGGAATAATACATAGTTAAAGAGGACCCCGTGTGAGTGATAGCCGCAGCCATATCAATGATTAAATTGAGGAGACGAGACAGGAGCCGGAGCCTTTTTGCGAAAGCAAGATCTTGTAGCGCAGATACGCTCAGTGAGAACTAGAGCAGAAAAAGAAGCCGTTGCGCCCCTATTTGCATTAACGGAGCGCGATAGCTCGCTATGAGCAAAAGGCCTCTCGGCCACATTGTACAGGGAGGACACAGCCGATACGAGTGAGTGTCGCTGGACTTCTCCGGAGAGGGATTCATTCTACTTTATTTCCCCACCAACCAAACAACGGAACGTTCAGCCAAACGTGCAGATCCTAAGCTGCAAGTCACCGCAACCACCGAGGGGGCTAATGCTGGTCAGACAAGACCCTGACATTTGGAAGAAAGGTCAAGCTAAATCTTGTTAGGGGCCCCTCCTTTGGAATCAGTTGAGAATGATCAAATGACGAGGAAAGAATCGAAAAAGCATATTGATGCAACATCAATTTAGACGACTGAGTCGACACGGAATCGACTCGAGGGACATTGAAGCTAGGGGTCAGTTCGATCAAAGTCTCTTTCCCTATGTCAATTGTCGATTTCGTTCGGTCGGGAAACTCTCTCAACTCTTTTTGAAAGGAGGGCGAAAATCGTAGGCAATCCGACTCACTGCTCCGGGGCGGGAGCCTTGCGCATCAAGCCCGTCATTAGGCGCCGAGCGAAAAGTGATGGTCACGAGAAGCCATCTACGGTTAAGGGAGAAAGGGCCCCTAATAACCAAGCTTCAAAACAGATGCACGCGCTAGCGCGCTAGATCGAGCGGCGCGAGAAAATGGAAGTGCGCGCGTTAGCACTCCGGCTTTTGGTTTGAGAAGTGAAGCTCAACACTACTAACATGATATAGTAGTGCTAAGCTGCCATTCCATGAATTCTCGTATAAGACTTATCTTCTCATCCCAAGAGAAGAACTTCAGGCGGGACCCTCTGCCGTCAATACTGATTTTCTCCTTTTTGAAATGAGAGGCCGAAATCGCAGGCTAAAAAGAATGAAGAAAGCCGCGCTTTGGGATAAGGAGTCGCCTGCCAACTCGAAGGAGAAAGGCGACTCGGTTGTTTGGCTAGCCGACCGATAGGGCTCTCGAAGCAACCCAAATTACTGAATGGGCAATATGCTTTACACATGAAGTTAAAACTGTGATCAACCAACTCACATGCTCGAAACCAAATTGACTTGGGTGCTCCCGAGCGCGGTGAGCGTAGCGCACGTAGTTAAGCGAGCGGAGCGAGCTAATAGGGAGAGGGAGCGAAGCGAGCGTAGCGAAGCGCAGCAATAGCTCACGAAGTGAGCGTCCCTTCCTACTATCAAAAGTGGCCTACAAGGCCATTTTAAGTGGCCTTCGGCCCACATAAAAAGGCCTGTAGTGCCGCAGCATTGCAAACAAGAGCTCCTCGCTTAAGCACAACTCTTCTTAAACGGCCCTCTAGGCCGTTTAAGCAGCGGGGTTAAGCGAGCTTGAAGACCGTAAATTCCTTTCTTTGTAAGGAATTGAGTAAGGCCTTTACCAATTCATGTAAGCGCGCGTAGCGTAGCGTAGCATAGCGAAGCGAAGCGAAGAAGAAATAGCTTATGCAGTGAGCAGCATCAGCAAGCTACGCTCACGTAATGAAGCGAGCATCGCAAGAAGCATAGCAAATGTCAGATTTGCGAACGCTTCTGTTAGCGATTTTAGAGATGAATGTATTTACATTCTTTCTTCCTACCCCACCAAATTCACTCGTTTCAAAACCCAGCCTCTAAATTCAGAACCAGCCCCAGATGAAACAACCAAGACGTGGAAAGAAGTCAACATGAAAAACCACATGAACAACAACAACCTTTACTACTACAGTAATCAATATTGCTATTTCCAATTTCGCAAGTATGGATGCAGACGTCGAGTGGAAGGAGATGTG